AAGGGAATGAATGTTCCTAACAGGTAGGAATAATAAGACCAGGTAGGAATAATAAGACCTATGCTTTATTTTGTTGCCCTCCATTTCATTAAGTAAAAAAATATATAGAATCAAGATAGATCACTTCGCATACTCTTATTTCCATTTGATCTAATCCTTACCGTCTCCCGATTGTCTCTGTAAAACAATCGGAAGACTTCCGATTAAATTCTTTCACTAGGGGTTACCGAAAAGAAAGAATTTTTTTTACTTTTTTTTAATTGAATATAATTAATATTATTTAATATATTATATAGAATTCATATAGAATTCTAAATATATAAAAATATATAAATAATAAAATAAAAAAAAGAAAGTCAATTAGCTATTCAATCTAACTAATATTGAATAAATGCCGGAGCGCTCATATACTTTCATGAGTCTGTATACAAAGTTTATTCCGCACCTTCCCCAACTAAAAACGAAATTCGATTCCCTGTCCGATCTATCCCTATCCAATCTAATTCAAGACCCAGTCAGTAGACGGACACTACATTAGTAGTGGAGTGGAAGGACTATCATATCAAGATTTATCGATTCCTTTTCACTCCTAGAATCTTTCTTGAATCCGAGACGCAAGGATTTATAGCATTGTAAAGAATAAAACCAGCAGATGCTTAGAATTTAGAATCAAGCAAGTCTCAAGAGTCCTTTTCCCCCGCTTGCTTCTGCTGGAAAAAAATTGTCAAGTTTTATATCAACAAAACGGAATAAGCTATTTTGTCGATCAGGCGACACCCGGATTTGAACTGGGGAAAAAGGATTTGCAGTCCCCCGCCTTACCACTCGGCCATGCCGCCAAAATGATACAAAAAAAATATATGAGAATACCTCCCAAAACCAAAAAGGGGGTTCTAAACTTCTTTTTTTTATTTGTTTGTATCTTCAATTCTGTTTTCCTTAATCCCATTCTTAAAAGAGACCCTTCCCCCCTTTCTTTTTTTCTATTGAAAAAACAAACGTGCACTTTCAGTCAAAAAAGCTAAAATTCAGGACAAATCGGAACCATTAACTATTAATTCATGAACGATTCTTGAATTTGAATTGAAAAGAAGATGGTTTTTTCCTAATGAGATAAGAAAATCCAAATTGAGACATAACTAATCAGTATTTATTTTTCAAGAAAAATAAATCCTTTTCCATTTCAATTATAACAGCAATTATCAGTATATGTAAACCCTAGAACATAAATTAAATTGTTACACAGATATTATCTAATCGGGTATCTTATCTGTATATAATGCCTATAGGGAATTTTCAGGAAATTCTCGTGCTTCCATTTTTTGACAATTTTTCATTAAATAGATTGAATAGAAAATTGAAATTTAACACGACACGTGCTGTCCCGAACGAATAGGACTGCAATAAAGGAAGAGACATTTATATAGATAGCTATAGCTAGAGTTATATCTGCGCATGGTTAATAAATCCAAGTCTTATTACGCACTTCAATCGTATTCTACAAATTCTACTAAAAAGTAGGTAAAAATTTCTCTCTTCTCTGCCGAATTCGAATTCTTTTTTGAACAATTGAATCTGTGAAAAGGTTAAGTGCTAAAAAAATCAATTCTATATTGTTTCTGATTATTAGGTCTTTATCTCATCAAACAGATCAAATCCCGAATTCATTTATTTTTCTGGTATCCAATCGAATTGGAATATGTAATATCATAATAATGGTAGAAATTGAATCCATTTTTGGTTCGGATATTCTTTAAAAAACTCCATAAGTCTAGGTGGAATTTTTCAATTCCTTTCCATTTAGAATTTAGATTCTATCCGTTTGTTGCAAATTCCAATTTGAGTATAAAATTATTCTATTTATTCCTCTGTTCATAGGTATTTCATACATTCCATATCCAGAGTTAGGTAAAATTTCATGTGATTCAGTAAAAAAAATAGAAATTCCATTATTTCTAAATCGATTCATATGATTCGATGAAGAATGGGAGCGAATAGTGGGATATTTTCTATAAATGGGGAAAGTCAAAATGCTTGGGGGTGGAAATGCGGGAATGTCTACAATACCTGGGTTGAATCAGATACAAATTGAAGGGTTTTGTAGGTTCATTGATCAGGGCTTAACAGAAGAACTTTCTAAGTTTCCAAAAATTGAAGATACAGATCAAGAAATAGAATTTCAATTATTTGTGGAAACATATCAATTGGTAGAACCCTTGATAAAAGAAAAAGATGCTGTATATGAATCACTCACATATTCCTCTGAATTATATGTATCCGCGGGATTAATTTGGAAAACCAGTAGGGATATCCAAGAACAAACGATTTTTATTGGAAACATTCCTCTAATGAATTCCCTGGGAACTTCTATAGTAAATGGAATATACAGAATTGTAATCAATCAAATATTGCAAAGCCCCGGTATCTATTACCGGTCAGAATTAGACCATAACGCAATTTCGGTCTATACTGGCACCATAATATCAGATTGGGGAGGAAG